AAATATCTCCTTTTAATTGACGACTATCAAACAAATCAGAAAATGTTACGAGATTTATATTAACCGCATTCAGTATAAGTATAAGTTCAAGACACATAAGTGCTCTAACCATGTTTCGACTTGTGATCAATCCATAAATACCGATAGAAAATAAATAGGCACTCAAAATAAGTACATGTTCGGTCATCATTGACCAACCCCTCATCAATCTTGATTCATTTCAATATGAACAACAATTTCACCGATTTGATTAGAATATAAATTAAGTACGAAACAAAGTAAGGTATTAGTAATGGATCGAACTAAACCCCTTTCAATTTCATATATGAACAATAGAATATGAAAATGGAACTGAAGGAAAATGGATGTGATAACATAGAACAAAACAAGACTTTATTTATTTTATTTTGGATCTAAGTATTTATTACTTAATTACTTTACTGCCGGGCCATAGCAATTGCACCTATCAAAGCAACTAAAAGAATTATAGAAATGAGTTCAAATGGAAGGTAAAAATCTGTTGATAAATGAATCCCAATTTGTTGAACGTTACTTGTTAGGTCCTGCTCTATAATCTGATTTGATCTTGTAGTCCAAACAATCCCGTACCACGACGTATCCGAGATAGTAGTAATTAGTGAAAAAAGAATACTTGTACAAACCAGTGAAGTGACCCCATCCCCAACGGTCCAAAGATAGAAATCGTTGTAATATTCTGAACCATTCATGAACATCACAGCAAATAGGATTAAAACATTTACAGCTCCTACGTAAATAAGGAGTTGTGCAGCAGCTACAAAATAGGAGTTAGATAGAATATGGAATAAGGATATACAAACAAGAACCAGTCCCAATGAAAAAGCAGAATAAATTGGGTTGGTAAGTAAGACCACCCCCAGACCTCCTAATATAAGACCTGATCCCAGAAATACTAAAAGAATATCATGTATTGGTCCAGGTAAATCCATTATGTGTAAAAAAAGAGATAAATAAATCGAAATATTTCATAAACTTACTAACCGATCCAAGAAAAAAGAGGTTACCTTATTTTTTTCTTGTATATGATACGTTCCTAATTGAATCCTAAAGGGGTGTAGATTTATATAGATACAGTTATTGGATCAATCCCGCTACTGTATCTGAAAGAGTAGTTCGGAATTGTATATTTTGAAATCATCACAGATCTATGAATCCGTTCTAAATCAAAATCAAGCCTTGATTCTCACCAATCAATAGTTATTTACTGACCTAGCAAAATGAAAGAAGCCTCACTCCTTTACTTTAGATCAAAACGGAATCTTAGTAATTGGTAATCGTTTTTGAATCAAGAGGTTTACCCCTGATTATTTTGATTGGAGTCGAATTCGTAATTGTTCGAATTGTGTAATCTCCAATTACTGACATTGGTAACCGGCCCAAAGCAATTTGATTATAATTCAATTCGTGACGATCATAAGTAGAAAGTTCATATTCTTCAGTCATTGATAAACAGTTTGTTGGACAATACTCGACACAATTACCACAAAATATACAGATTCCAAAATCAATACTATAATTAAGCAATCGTTTCTTTCTAATATCCGTTTCCAATCTCCAATGAACAACGGGTAGATCTATGGGGCATACCCGAACACATACTTCACAAGCAATGCATTTATCAAATTCAAAATGGATTCGACCACGAAAACGCTCCGATGTGATCGATTTTTCATAAGGATATTGAATAGTCACAGGTAAACGATTCACGTGAGATAAGGTAATCATGAAACTTTGACCAATATACCTTGCAGCTCGTATTGTCTGTTGACCATAATTCATGAACCCAGTCACCATAGGGAACATATCGTGGATATCCATGAATAGTTTGATGTTTCTTTCTCTTGCTCTAGATAGGTTATGAATCTAGAATATCATATTTTGTTATAGCGAAACGAGTTGGGAAGAAGTTGTTAATAATAGATTACCTAGAGAAATAGGTAAAAGAAATTTCCACCCAAGGTTTAATAGCTGGTCCATTCTCATCCTAGGTAAAGTCCATCTTGTTGTGATAGGAATGAACAGGAACAAATAAGCTTTAGCTAATGTAATAAGGATACCAATTGTCATTCCAAAGACTCCACCTGTTTTATTTATTCCAAAAGGTTCAGAAATGAATATGTACGGAATAGAGAAATTCCACCCGCCCAAGTAAAGAACTGTTACAAATAATGAAGAAACTAGTAGATTTAGGTAAGAAGCAACGTAAAATAAACCAGATTTAATACCTGAATATTCGGTTTGATAACCTGCTACTAATTCCTCCTCTGCTTCTGGTAAATCAAAAGGTAATCTTTCACATTCCGCTAGGGAAGAAATTAGAAAAACTATAAACCCTATAGGTTGACGCCACAGATTCCACCCCCAAAACCCATATTTTGACTGTGCCTCAACTATATCAACTGTACTTGAACTGTTAGATAATCATAGTCGATGATAACATCACTATTCCCATCGCTATTCCAGAACCGCACATGAGACCTCAGCTTCATACGGCTCCTCGATGGCCACAAATAAATCTAAGGACTGGTTCATTATTACCTCGGCATGTTTGTAGTGTAGATTAGAGTAAAGATGTATCGAAGAGTCCCGAATTAGACCAATGGAATTCCGTCCGCCATAATAAAAAAAAGCGCTTCCGAATTGATCTCATCCTTTATTTTCTAATTAGACTTAGAATTCTTTTAGTTCAGTAATAACTTAATCCTTCAATAAAATACTCGTTGTTTCAATAGATATTTCGACCCATACTTTTCGTACGAAAAATAATTAGACACTAATTCATAAGTTATAGTTGATAAATCATTATAAGAATTCTATCCGTATGAATATGGATAGGATTGAGGAAAGAAAGAATAAACAAAGATCTCTTATTATTCAGTTTTCCTATTGCATTCCATTTCTTTCGTTCCTGTTCTTCTTTCTCACTCAGAAGGGGGGTTTCTAAAAAATAAAATCAAAGGATTACTTCGTTCTCGACAGTCATTTATTTAATCAGTGGATAGAAGCATACTCTGGATCGGAATCGTGAGGAAGTACTGCTTGATCATTTCTACGAACTTAAAGCCCTCATTATGATTCCTTTTATTTTATGCAGAAATATCCTTTTGGATACCTTACATTATCTTCATCACTAATCCTTTGTGTACCTTTGTGTTCCTAACCGTCCACTCATTTTTGATTGATCCCCGATATGGTAATACATACAACATACCCAACATACAACAACATACAATACAATAGTAGAAACTCCATACAGTTGATCTTTTGCACCCGCTTCAAGTCATGATGACTAATCAACCAATCTTGGGGTAAACAGTTTCGACCGCTTATGTTTACTTCCACTTTACTCTCGTACATAGGGAATGAGAATCAATCTTCTTACTGCAAATTCATAAGCTGTTTTGTTTCACTCATATAACTATCTGGTTTAACTCATCGACCCGAATGATGAATAAAAAGAGAAAGGTATCTATTCAACACATCCAACCCCTTTCCTTTATTTCCAGGAAAGGGGTAAAGGTTCATGTTCCAACGAATCACACGTAGAGATATTGATAACACACACGGAGTTAATGGTATTTCATAACTAATAGATTGAGCAGCAGCTCGTAGACCACCTGAAAAGGAATATTTATTATTCGATCCATATCCTGACATAAGAAGTCCAATAGGAGCAATACTGGAAATAGCGATCCATAAAAAAACGCCTATACTGAGATCGGCTAGAACAAGGCGATAGCCAAAAGGAATTACTAAATAGCTTAGTAGAATTGATATGACCGCTATAGATGGCCCCATACTGAATAAACGAACATCTCCTCTAGATGGGAGAAGATCCTCTTTCAAAAGTAGTTTGGTCCCATCTGCTAGAGCTTGAAGAATTCCCAAGGGGCCGGCATATTCAGGCCCGATACGTTGTTGTATCCCTGCAGATATTTCTCTTTCTAACCACACAATCACGAGTACGCCTATTGTGATTCCCGATACAGGAGTAAAAATAGGGACAAGCAGCCATAAGAGGTCTATGACCTCTTTTAAGGATTCCGATCTGGAAAAAGAATTGATAGCTTGTACTTCTGTCGTATCAATTATCATTTCAACGATCAACTTCTCCCATAATGATATCTATACTACCTAGTATCGTCATGATATCAGCCAATTTCATTCTTTTAACTAGCTGAGGAAGAATTTGCAAATTGATGAAACCAGGTGGACGAATTTTCCATCTCCAGGGAAAAACACTATTATCCCCTATCAGAAAAATTCCCAATTCTCCCTTTGGGGCTTCTACTCTCACATAAAGTTCTTGTTTCGACAATTCAAAAGTGGGAGAAGGCTTTTTACTAATGAATCGATATTCAAAACCATTCCATTCGGAATCACTTGCTCTATCAAAGCGTCGAACTTCTAAGTTCTCATAGGGCCCCCCCGGAATTCCTTCTAGAGCCTGTTGAATAATTTTTATGGATTCCGTCATTTCATTGATTCGTACTAAATAACGAGCTAATGAGTCTCCTTCTTTTTGCCACTGGACTTCCCAATCGAATTCATCGTAACACTCATAATGATCAACTTTACGAAGATCCCATTGGATTCCGGAAGCTCGTAGCATTGGTCCCGATAAACCCCAATTTATTGCTTCCTCCCCACCAATAATGCCCACCCCTTCAACTCGTTCCAAAAAAATGGGATTTTGCGTAATAAGCTTTTGATATTCAACAATTCCTGTTAAAGAATAATCGCAGAAATCCAAACATTTATCTATCCAGCCATGAGGTAGATCAGCAGCGACTCCCCCGATACGGAAATAATTATGCATCATTCGCATACCTGTGGCAGCTTCGAATAGGTCATATAGCAATTCCCTTTCTCTGAAAATATAGAAGAAGGGAGTCTGTGAACCGATATCTGCCATAAAAGGTCCAAGCCATAATAAATGAGAAGCTATACGACTCAGCTCCAGCATAATTACTCTGATATAGCTGGCTCTTTTGGGTACTTGAATATTTCCTAATTGTTCTGGTGCATTTACCGTTATTGCCTCTGTGAACATAGTAGCTAAATAATCCCAACGTGTTACATAAGGAAGATATTGTATAATTGTTCGGTTTTCCGCAATTTTTTCCATCCCTCTGTGTAAATAACCCAATACGGGTTCGCAGTCAATAACATCTTCACCATCTAGAGTAACGATAAGTCGAAGAACACCATGCATTGATGGGTGGTGAGGACCCATATTAACTATCATGAGGTCTTTTCTTGTAGCCGGTACATTCATATGTTTTCTTCTCCGATCCATTATTCTATGAATTGCCGAAAACGAAATAAATGAGGTTCATCAAAATTCAAGATCTAATAAACCAAAGAATTCAAACAATCTTCAAATTAACGAGTTTTTGGTTCCCGAATATCTAATTGATCAATTAATTTTTTATAACGCACTCTATTTTTCTTTGACAAATAAGCCAGCAGCCGTTGACGTTTTCCCAGAATTTTCCGCAAACCTATCTGAGATAAATAATCTTTTCTGTGCAATTCAAAATGTGAAGTAAGTCTCTGTATCTTATTGGTGAAACTGATTACTTGAAATTCAACAGATCCTTTGTTTTTTTCTTCTTTCGGAATAACTGAGATGAATGAATTTTTGACCATAACCATAAAAATAAAATTTCTCTCTTTTTTTTTTTTTTCCACAGATATGGATTTTACCAATCAGGAATAATAAGAATGCCAGTTATTTTGATCTGATACACCCAATAATCTGGATTTATTCATATATTACTTTATTCTATCAAATCAAATCAAAATTAAATTCAAAATGAATTGTAAGTACAATTTTGAATTTGATTCGATAGAAGGGCAATTTCTGTACCCACAAAAGAAAATGATTTTGACCTAAGAAGATTCTGCCGAATCATTTCTAGATTCAATCCAATTGAGACGTTATTGAATCGGTATCATGTATTAGAATGTAACACAGCGTGTGTGTACATTCATATACCGGATCCGACACCTGATATATAGGAAATGTACCAACCATCAACTAATTCCGAATCGTGGATACATATGTATCCTTGACATACTGAAACGGCTGCCATTATTGGTATCAAACCAGTAGCGATTCATACAAGCTAAATCCTCTAATCGATAATTGGGCCAAAGAAACAATTTGAATTGAATGAATTTATTTATATCTGTATCAATATGCTTGTCCTCATCCAAAAATTGCCCCCAGTTCCTTACATTGTTGTCATTGAAAAATATCGGATTTCTATCCATAACATTCCTATTTCCGGAATTGAAACAAATTAGAATTCTCAATTCTCTACGACGCCTAGGGGATAGAATATTTTCAGGAACAAACAAATCATAATGATTTTCGTCTCTATTCACAAGCATCTTTTTTTGTTGTACAATGGATCCATTGAAATAATTCTCATCAACATATCTTTTTTCTCGATATCCTCCATTAGTTTGGCATTTATTATTATGGACCAATGAGATACCTATGGTTTGATACATAATAAATTGTCTATCCCATTTTATAGACAGACGTACTGGTTCGAGAATCAATATTCCCTTTTTTATCAATTCTGGAAGAGTTAGATTCGTCTGAATTAACATTACATCCAGGTGCATTTCTCCTCCTTGAATAGAGGATATAGCAATTTCCTTTGCATTTTTTAGTCTAAGCAGGAAACAATATACCTTAACATTATTGAAAATTCTGTGATTCAAAGGATCATCCCATCTCAATTGAAAAAGCAAATATTTTTTCAGGAATAACTCGAGTTTTGCTTTCTTGTTACTCTCGGGTTGTCCTTTCTTTTCACGTTTTTGAATGTCTGATTCCGTGTAATCCTTTTCAAAATCTTTTTGTCGTTTTCGTGCGTCTGAGCCAATATTTCCGTGGCCGAGCTGTTCTTTTTCTTCTTGATTTCGATTCTTTAATTCAAGATATTCTTTTTGATTAGATGATATACGAAGATCCTTTTTTTGATTTCCATTAATGTTTTTGTTTTCACTAATGTTTTCATTTCCATTAAAAATGAAAAGAAGTAATTTGATTGGTATAATCCACGGTTTGATCTTATATGCATCATAAAGTGGCACAAATTCTGAGAAGAACCAAGATTTCGGATTTAATATGGGACGATATAGCATTTCTTTATTCATTCCCATCAAAAAAAACTTTTTTTTTTGATTGGGGGGGTTGATTTCTTGATGAATCGTGAGATAGAAAAGATCTTTCTTATCAATCATTTGATAATAATCAGTATCGGTCTTAGTCATTTTATTAATGTTGGTCCCGGTATCCGTATCGGTCCAGGACTCAATATCGATATTCTTTCTAAGAAATAAATCGAAAATTTTCCACTCCAAATATTTTCTATCCGTACTTTTACCCGTACCAATAATATACTCTTCTCCTAGATAATCACTAATAGATATATCCCCCAGTACATAAAATGGTTCAATTTTAGGTGTGTTGTAATTATATGGAATCTCTCGGTCCTCGTTTACTTGTAATGAGGATGGATAAATATATGAGTCTTTCCTATCCCCATAATTAATATATTTATATGAAAAAAGATCATATCTGTAGTTTTTTTTTAATTTTGTTTTTTTGCTCGTCAATGAATTCACTTCATAATCATTTTTTTTCTCGTAATGAATGAATTGGGCTTTTTCATATGAATTCTTTTTTGAGTCTTTATTTTTAATCGTACGACGCCGATTGACCCTAGTTCGCCATTTTTGCGGTACTAATTTAGACCACCTAGCCTGAGATAAATTGTATTGATAATGACCCCTTAACCAGTTTTTCCATTCATTCATTCCAGAATTCTGAAGTTTTTTATGCCTTGATTTGGAATCAAATATTCTTCGTGTTCCAAAAAAATTCCTGATTCTTTCCTTAAGAATAAGATATGCTTCGCGATATTGAAGTAGAGATCTCAAATGATACTTCTTAATAGCTTGGATTTGTGATAATTTGTAAAATACAGATGCTTGTGAAAAGGAATATAGGTCACCAGAAATCTTTGATTTATTATTACTAATATTAGAAAGAGACTTTTTTATAGTCGAAATAAAGTGAATTTTTTTTTGATTTGTTTCATCAATCCCTTCTTTATTTTTTTCATCATTGTGAATGTATTTATCGATAATCTTTTTTGTTGATTCAAGGAAAAGTTGTACATTGACTCTAGAAATATTAACAGTACTTAGAAAGATATGTATGTATATTCTTTCGTTGAAAAATGTCAAAAAATAGTGCCATTTGCGTATGAATATGAATCTGTTACTTCTTCTTTTTGATATCTGCCAAATGGGTTTCTGCGATTCCGATCTTTTATCACCACAACTTGTATCGTTAGGACTAATATTTATATCCGGAGTTAGAAATATTTTTCTTTTGTCTTTTGCACCCCTTTCTATTTGATTTCTGATTAGGGTTGTTCTATCGGACAGATCTTTCCTTTTTTTTTCTGTCAGTGAATAATTTGCCCAATCCATGAATCTAATTCGAATGGTCGATTCAGGAACAATTTTATTACTGCTTCTGATTATGGAATCTTTTCCATTTTCATTCGGTTCATATACTTTCTTCAATACAAATAAGAAAATTGTATTTACGTTTACAAACTCTTTTATTATTCTTTTTAAAAATAGAACCGTTTTGATAATCCATCTTGTTTTTTCTTTTGAGACCTTTATAAACTGTTTTGTTTTTTTTTTGAAAACTCTTAGAACTAGAAAACATTTTTTTTTCACTTTTCTCTTTTTTTTTTCGAATTCATTATAAATAGGTTTAAAAAAGGAAGGTTGTTGTCGGGCAGAACCAAAAGGTAGTTCGGTTTCCCTCCCCCAGATTGTTAAAAAACAAAAATTTTCTGTTTTCCCTTTCTTTTGGATTGGATCTCTATGATGGGATCGTAGTTTGGATTTGCGCCAGGGTTTCAGACAGAAAGGAAATAGGATTTTTATCTGAATACCATCCGTTAACCAGTTTTTCGGAAATTCTGTTTCTGATAATTGAACACCATTATAGGTGCATTTAACATGCATTTCTCTATTCCACTCCTTCAAATCCTCGTACCACTCGGGGAATTGAAATAAGAGCATACGGCCGAGGTTTTTAGCTATTATCAATGAAGGCAATATGATGTATTTTCTAAGAATCGATTGGGTTACTAACATAGTACCTCTTATTGCTTGAGCAAATATAATAGTATCCCAAGTTTCTGCTATTGCTATCCTTTCATTCTCGTTTTTTTTATCTGCAATTTTTTTTGCCTTTTCTTTTGCCTCTTCCTCCTCAGAATCCGAAGTTTTGAATTTCGGTCCTGTATCTATCCAATTTCTAAAAATTAGATTCATTGTTCGGGAGATATCAAAAGAAAAAAAAAAAGTTTTGTCTATTCTGTCCAAAAAAAGCAGGGAATGCACATTCGCTTGAAACATTTCCCAAGTCACTATTTTACGTCTTTGAGCGCGCATGGATCCTTTTACTATATCCCGACGAAAATCTGATTGTTGCGAGTAACGTATCAAAGCCAACTCTTCTGCTTGATCACTATTAGTACTGGTACTAGTATGAGTATTGGTATTCTCATCCGGATCCGCCTTATCAGTATAAATTACCACACGTTTGGCTTTTCTTGAACGAATTCCATGATTTTCTGTTGATTCTTCCTCATTTTCCTCCTCCCGCTCTTCAAAAGAATCGATCAATTTGTATGATCGTCGAGGAATCTTTTTACCGATTTCTTCTATTCCAATAGATTTTTTTTGAATTGTTTGATTATTTGGATCAGTTGTAATTACATCGAATAGAAATTTCAAACATTTTGTTTTATTTTCTGAATCAAATCTTCTTTGTTCGGATATTAAAACAAGCTTTTTAAAATTAAGATTAAAACCAGTTGTTGATTTCCTAGCTAATTCACTGATAGAG